TTCAAAAATTTCACCCAATTGAGCGCGTCTCGCATATTTTTTCACAGTAGCGGGATCGCTGTAACTGACTCCGTTAAGTTCGCCGCCATAGAACTCAACAGTTACACCTACTTGTTCAACACTATACTTCGATTCTGCCCTTCTAAAAGGAACGTCGGCTCTAACAATTCCGTCTCCATCTACCAAAACAACGGGAAACGTTTCAAAAAAAGTAGGCATACGACGTACAAAAAGTTCACGTCCTTCTTTATCTCTAAAGATAGGGTGGCCTAACCATCCAACAGCTATTCCATCCCCACTGTCCATCGATCCTGCTCTGAATAATCCCCCTTTTGCCGGATTATTGCCGATGTAATCATAAAAAGCTAATTTTTCAGGAATTTTAGACCAAGCTTCTGTTAAACTTTGATTTTCGGCTAGCCCAGCACTGACTCTTCGATATATTTCTTGCTGGAAGTATCCCTGATCCCATTGATAACGAGTAGGACCAAATAATTCGATTGGGGTAGTTGCAGAACCATACCACATAGTTCCCGCAACAACAAAAGCAGCAAAAAAGACAGCAGCGATACTACTGGAAAGGACAGTTTCAATATTACCCATACGTAATCCTTTGTATAGACGTTGGGGCGGACGGACACTAAGATGGAATAGGCCCGCTAATATGCCCAAAGTGCCTGCTGCAATATGATGAGAGGCTATTCCTCCCGGAACAAAAGGATCAAAACCTTCCACGCCCCATGCTGGGTTTACCGATTGTACTTTTCCAGTTAATCCATAAGGATCGGACACCCATATTCCAGGACCATACAAACCTGTTACATGAAATACGCCAAAACCAAAGCACGCCACCCCTGAAAGAAATAAATGAATTCCAAAGATCTTGGGCAAATCCAAAGAGGGTTTTCCTGTACGTTCATCAGAAAATATTTCTAGATCCCAATATACCCAATGCCAAATAGCTGCCAAGAAGCACAACCCCGAAAACATAATATGTGCCCCGGCCACTCCTTCGTAAGTCCAAATACCCGGATTCGTTACAGTTCCGCCTGTAATACTCCAACCGCCCCATGAATTAGTTATTCCTAAACGCGTCATGAAAGGTATAACAAACATACCTTGTCTCCACATTGGATCAAGAACGGGGTCAGACGGATCAAAAACTGCTAATTCATATAACGCCATTGAACCGGCCCAACCAGCAACCAGAGCCGTATGCATTATATGGACAGCAAGCAACCGACCGGGATCATTCAATACGACGGTATGAACACGATACCAAGGCAAACCCATGGAAATACCCCTTTATGAAAGAAAAATAGACACTATGTAACTTTATTGCATTGGAAAAATGATGCTAGGGGCCTCCCCTTTCAGTGAATTATCGTGAAGTAAGGATTATTATTTGTTCTATTCTATTGGTAATAATGGAACAATTCTGTTTATAGGAACAAAGAGAAGCAGATCTATTCTATACCCGATAAGTATCAATACGCAATGGGTGGTTGAACCATTTTGTATGAGCAAACGGATCCCTACTTGTTCATCATTCGACGGGTATATTTAGAATAATTTGTCGTTAGTCATTCTGACTTCCTTTATCAAATCTCCAATCTATAGATAAAAAATGATATGCTAAAGACCAATATTATGAGGACAATAAACTAAACCCACTATTACGTTTTCACATCAAAGTAAAATAGATTACTTTATTTTTTTTTCATTTAATGCCTATTGGTGTTCCAAAAGTACCTTTTCGAAGCCCTGGAGAGGAAGATGCATCTTGGGTTGACATATAGTGCGACTTGGCAGATATATTGGGTCATATGGGATTTCCCCATTCTCTCCCCCGATCGAGCTATCCTCTGATTCGCCCAAGAAAGATTATCAAAAAATTGGAGCGTGAAGTGAAATTAGATCCATTTTAGGGGAATCCAGATTAATATTATCAATTTAGAATAATTTATGGTTGACTTGGTTGGACCAATCAAATTATCCAGGCTCCGTTTAGAACAACCCCAACTTAGTAATATACCAATGATTGCTGCGTTTATTTCTAATTCTAAATTTTGTATTACCATATTATATAGTTGACTAGGTTATTAATTGATACCTCATTAGAAATTATCTTTTTTCCTATACTAAAAAATAGGAATGATCCCTATTAATCAATTGAGTAAAACAGGATGAATGCGTCGAAAATTTGGCCGAAGACACGAAATCGATTCAACAAAAATTTGTAGCAAAAGGAAATGGTAGTAGGTACATTTGTCCTATATGTGCAAATCACAATCGGACCTATCTTTACCTGGAGTAGAGCATAAACCTAAAAGAATTCAAGAGGCCCATTCAGGAACAAGAAAATGACATCGTGATTGAGGGTGTATCTCGATGAAAGAATACATCAATTGAGAAGTTAATTCAACGAGTTTAATGAATTTTTTTCGATTCTATATTAGAGTGAAATTCTAGTGAAAGGTTTACAAACTTTTCTTTCTTACAATAAAAAATAGAAGAAAAAGCTCCTTCGTTAGAAAAATTTTGCTTTTAAAAAAAGAGCAGGAGCCGAAATCTATACATTGAGCCTTTTTTTTTTTTTTTTCACGATTCTTTTGACCCGTATGCATTAAAAGGTGCATGTACGGTTCCTAAGGGATACAATTTTATCCTAATCAACCGACTTTATCGAGAAAGATTACTTTTTTTAGGCCAAGAGGTTGATAATGAGCTCTCGAATCAACTTATTGGTCTTATGGTATATCTCACTATAGAGGATCGTAACAGAGAGCTTTATGTGTTTATAAACTCTCCCGGTGGATGGGTAATACCCGGAATAGCTGTTTATGATACCATGCAATTTGTGCCACCAGATGTACATACAATATGCATGGGATTAGCCGCTTCAATGGGATCCTTTGTCCTGGTAGGGGGAGAAATTACCAAACGTCTAGCATTCCCTCACGCTTGGCGCCAATGAGTTTTTTATTTGAGATAAAAAAAGAAGTCTATGCCTTCGCCATATGAAATAATAATCTTGAGTAATAATAGCATGGCACTTCGAATTCGATATGATAAAATTAGTTTCTCAAAACATTAAATTATGTATCGAAAGGGCAGTATGAAATACTAAGTATTTCCGATTTGATCTATCGGAATCTCAGTGTCACAAACTTTTTTCACACCGAAAAGTTCTGAATAATATTTATGTTATGAAAAAGTTTTCTGTATTTTATTTGATCGGATCAAAAAGAAACTTTGGGATTGCTGAATTACAGACGTAATAAATATATAAAGCAACGGAACCATCATAGTATTTGGAACTCCTCCAATAAAGAAGGGTGGTAATTGGACCTTTTTTCGATCTGGGTATGGTATGAGAAATCCTATTTTATCTTCGATAGGAAATTCCATTCGTGAGCCGTATGCAATATGCAAAAGATGCCTGTACGGTTCTATTTTTTCTTGTTAGTGGTTTTCTCTTTACCCCATTCTGCGAAACCCTTTTGTATGTTATATCACCAGGGTAATGATGCATCAACCTGCGAGTTCTTTTTATGAGTCCCAAACGGGAGAATTTATCCTGGAAGCGGAAGAACTACTGAACCTGCGCGAAACCATCACAATGGTTTATGTCCAAAGAACAGGTAAATCTTTTTGGGTTGTATCCGAAGACATGGAACGAGATGTTTTTATGTCAGCAACAGAAGCCCAAGCTCACGGAATTGTGGATCTTGTAGCAGTTGGATGAAAATATCAAGGATTTCGCATAAATCCGCGATTTGATTGAGATTTTATTTATTGTCTTACCCGGTTCTTTAATATTCTATTAAATAGAAAGAATTCATAAGCATCCGGTTAGGAGCGATCTAAACCAGCTCAGTCTGTATACAATTCAGCATGCCAACTATTAAACAACTTATTAGAAACACAAGACAGCCAATACGAAATGTCACGAAATCCCCCGCTCTTAGGGGATGTCCTCAGCGCCGAGGAACATGTACTAGGGTGTATGTGCGACTCGTTCAGATCATGGGCTGGAACAAAAGAAAGGAACCAATAACAACCAGTAGCAATCCGTATGAATGATCAGTACCAATAAATAGAATAAAATGACATTTTTCAATTCAATGGCTAAAATCTATTCTATCTCCCTATTGCGTATGAAATTTATGGTTTCCGTTGGTGCAAATCCAATAAGCTGAGAAGCAATTCCCCATTGGTAACAAATGGTTATTTATTAAGCGGGGGAAATCCTATTTATTATTTACGAAGAAGAAATTTTATACTTCTAAGAACGGCCTAACAGGATCAGCTACCTAGCTAACCTTCAGAATTAAATACCGTTACTGTATAGGTAGATCTCATTGTGAAAGACCTATTACTGGATAATTCATGGGTAGAGCCACACAACGGTGTGAACTGTACAAGTTACCAAAAAAAAGAAGATTCATTAAATGAAGGAAAAGGCTCCGGTGTATAGAGAGGACCTCACCGTTTAAGAAGTAACCATAGAAACGATGGAACCACTCTATTCTTTTTATATTTACTTTATATATATCTATTTGACTATGTTATGGATACTAGATATCAAAAAATTTCTTATTTTTAGACAGTTCACTTCGAAATAAGAAAAAATTGTGGTTGGGAAGGTTATAGTAGCAAAAGTCATTGGAATTTTTATTTTATATATCCGAAGAATCCGTTTTGTTATAAATAAATCAGTAAGGGGAAAAAGAATAATTGATAGACAGCAACTCAATTAGTTATTCATCAAAGTTTCATTTATTCAATGACTAGAATTAGACGAGGATATATAGCTCGGAGACGTAGAAACAAAATGCGTTTATTTGCATCAAGTTTCGGGGGGCTCATTCAAGACTTACTCGAACTATTACTCAACAGAAAATACGAGCTTTAATTTCGGCTCATCGCGATCGAGATAAGAAAAAGAGGGATTTTCGTCGTTTATGGATTACTCGGATAAATGCAGTAATTCGCAATAAAGGAGTATCCTGTAGTTATAGTAGACTAATAAATGATCTGTACAAAAGTCAATTGCTTCTAAATCGTAAAATACTTGCACAAATAGCTATATTAAATAGGAATTGTCTTTATATGATTTCCAATGAAATATTGGATCCATTAGAGTAATTTGACTGGAATTCCCCGGAGAATCAACTCCGGGAAGGTAGAGGATAAAATAGGATAAGATTAAGATAAAGTTGTCAAAATGAACAAAAGAATTCAATAAAAACTGATTTTTTCTTCCCCGCTGCTTTTTTTTATTATGACACACGAATTAAATTAGGATTCTCCTATTTTTCGAACACAACACCAACCAAGTTTTAGTTCGAATTGTAATTTTGCTTCGATTGAAAAGTAAGCTAAACCTATTTATTTCTAGTTCTAAGACCTATTGTTAGAGCAGTCGACTCAGTTCTTTCAAACTTTTTCTCGTTATTAAGAAAAGGTAACAAAGATAAAATACGAGCTTGTTTTATAGCAATAGTAATTAATCGTTGTTGTTTCAAGGTCAATTTATTTACGCGTCTTGACAAAATTTTTCCTTGTTCACTAATAAATCGACTAATTAAACTCATGTTTCTATAATCAATTCGATCCCCCGATTGGATCGGGGGCAAACGCCTACGAAAAGATCGCTTCGATTTAAGAAAGGGTCGCTTGGATTTATCCATGGTTTGTTTATTCCTTTTCCCGAAATCCTATTTCGGTCGGATTTAAAATAAATTCGAATTAAAAAATAGGATTTGGTTTGTTTATATATGGGTTTATTTAGATTAGAATCTATATTTAGATATTATAATATATTATAATATGTCATTTTGATTGTTCCATTTATTTTTTTATCTCCCCATGAGTCGTATGTTTGGAACAACAGGGGCAGAATTTTCTCAATTCCAATCGACTAGGTGTATTGTGTCGATTCTTTTGTGTAATATATCTGGAAATACCCCTTGAGTCTTTATTAACACTGTTTTGAACACAACTGATACATTCCAAAATAATCGTTACCCGTACATCTTTACTCTTGGCCATGAAACTCCTTTGGATTTTTGATTCACTCAACTCTTCTATATTTTTTAGCTAAAAAAAAAAGAAAAAATTAGAACGAAACCAAATTATAAAAGATTTCGTTGAAATCAATAGATAGTAATTAATAAGTAATACAATTAACTATAGTTCTAATCTAATTGTATTAGATTTTGTTAAGGATCTTGTATTATACTCTTGCCCTAGACTGGCATTTCCTTTTCTTTTTTCACTCTAGTAATTTGATTCAATTACCCTTTTTTAGTTGTGATTGAATCGACTTTTATTCTTTCTCTTTCATCCCTTCTTGGAATTCTAAAAAGGGAAAAAAGAGAAAAAAGGGGGTGAGATGTAGTTTCGGATATAGAATTGTATCTCTAATCTTATTCAAACCCTCCCACGTCAATAACTAGAATGAAAAAAAAGGAAATGTCAGCGCATCTGGGAATAAACGATTGATCTCTATCAATAGACCCGCTAAAGATACGAACCATATAGTACTTAGTACCGGTGCCACAGATAAATATGTTTTTAGATCTCGCATTGAAAATCCTCCTTCTTTATTGTATTGTAATACATAAGGCTAATACATATATGATCAGATACATAGATAGTTGTAGTTAAGGATTAAGGACCACTTGTATTTGTACGCGGAATCCCTAAATGGATAATAATTCCGTATAAAATATTTCTGCCCTTTCTTAAAAAAAAGAAAAGCCCCTTTCTTGAGCATTTCAAAAAAAATGCATTTTCCTTTTTTATTATATGTGGTATATGCTAGGAGACCAAAAAGAAGAAAGGGCAAGATAAATGAATATATCAATGAAAAAAATGATATGGAAAACGAGGCAGGAATTCTCTACAATGACACTGTAGACCAATTGAAAGGGATGTAGCGCAGCTTGGTAGCGCGTTTGTTTTGGGTACAAAATGTCACAGGTTCAAATCCTGTCATCCCTACCTATGACTTCTCCTCTGAGCAGTAACAAGGGATCGATTGAGATCGATTAAGATTTAATTGGACATACATAATCTTTCATTTTATCATACTATAAAATGAAAGATTATGTATGTAAGATGTATTAGGGTTAAAAAAAAAGAAACCTTATTAAGAAAGCGCTCTTAGTTCAGTTCGGTAGAACGTGGGTCTCCAAAACCCAATGTCGTAGGTTCAAGTCCTACAGAGCGTGATTACGTTTTTGTTAGGTTAAATTAATTACGCTGAAAAAGCTTCCCTAACACAAGCAGTCAATTTGATATCTTGTGTATTAACGAAAAGGGGTGGGTCAAGAGACAAGAGATATTAATTAATCAAAAGTCCAACTGATCACCACGTTTGTATTGTAAAAATGCAGTTACGAATAATCCAGCTAAAGTAATAGGAATTAAACCCAAGACAATTCCAAAAAGAGAAACTTCAATCATTTTTTTTTTTATTTGATTTGAAAG